TCGATCTAAAAACTTAATCCTAAAATCTTCTGATTTTAGTGATTCATTTCTAGATCGAATTGATATGTCATTGAATTACATGTATCAGAATGTAATGTAAGACAATGAAGGTGTGCACCTCTTTGTCGTCATAGACCCGCTGCGATATGGGAAAGATAGCAAAAATGTACTAGTAATGAATTTTCAATCGCGGATACATATGTATCCTTATCATACTGAAACGACTGCCGTTATTGCTATCAAACCAATACCGATTCATACAAGCTAAATCTTCTAATCGATAATTGGGCCACAGAACTAACTTTAATTTAATAAGTTTCTTTTTATATCCTTTGCTTTTATCCAAAACCGGACTGTTTACCTTATTTTCATTCCCCAATCCTGAATTTTTATGCATATCCTTTCTATTCCTAGAATTGAAACAAATTAGAATTCTAAATTCTCTTCGAAGTCTAGGTGATAGAAGATTTTCAGGAACAAACAAATCATAATGATTTTTATCTCTATTTCCAGTCATCTTTTTAGATTTTGTAATGACTTCATCAGAATTCTTATCAACACGGGTTTTTTCTCGGTAGTTTTGATTGATTTTGTGTTTACTTTGCTGAACCAATGAAATACCAATGGTTTGATACATAAGAAATTGCTCATTATTTTTTATAGATAGACGAATTGGTTCAATAATCAAAATCCCTCCTTTGATCAATTCGGTAAGAGTTAAAATTTTCTGAATCATCAGAATATCAAGACTCATTTCTCCCCTTTGAATAGATGATATAGTTATTTCTCGTGGATTTATCAGTCTAAGCAGGAGACAATATACTTTGATATTATTGATTTTTTTTTTAGTTAAAATAGAATCCCATCGTAATTGAAAATGAAAATGCCTTTTTAGTAAGAAATCAAACTCCGCTTTTGTATTGTTCTTGTATTGCTTTTTATTTTTATGTTTTTTCATGTCCGATCCCGTATAATCTTCTTCAACATCTTTTTCTTGGTTTGAAAGAGCCGATTCAAGGTTTGCTTGGTCCGCAAATTCTTTTTGCCCTTTATTTTGTTTTTTTAATTCAAGAGATTTTTTTTCATTGGAGGATAGTGATATAAAAGGATCTCTTTTTTTATTTCCGACGATACTTTTGTTTTCAATATCAGTATTGTTTTCATTTATATTAGAATCTAAAAGAAGTAATTTTATTGGTATAACCCACGGTTTCGTTTTATATAAATTATAAAAGATCAAAAATTCGGGGAAGAACCAACGTTCAAGATTTGATATGGGACGATTTAGTATTTCTTCATTCATTCCCATCCAATCCAAAAAAGTTTTTTTGTTGGATAGATTGATTTCTTGATGAATCGCGAGATAAAACGTATTTTTCTTTTTTATTTTATCAATTGTTTGATAATTAGTAAGTTTAGTCTTAGTAGATTTTTTATTACTGTTTGGGTCAATATCCATATTGATCCAAGCTTTGATATCGATTCTCTTTCTAAGACAAAAACGGATAATTCTCCAATCAAAATATTTTCTATCGAGATTTTTCTCCATATTTTTAATATCATCTTGTACTAGATCATTATTGATAGGAATACCTTCTATCATATAAAAAGATTGTCGTTTAGTTGTGTTGAAATTCGAAAAAACCTCTTGATTATTTTTTACGTGTAATGACGATTCATAAATTGAAGAGTACTTCGTATCTTCAGAATTAATAGATTTATATGCTAATAGATCATATCTATATTGTTTTTTAAAATTTTCTTTTTCATTCAGTAGTGAAGCCATTTCAAAATAATTTTGTTTTTCGTAGTGCATAAATTTCGTTTTTTTAGATGGGTTGCATAAATCCTTATTTTGATTCATACAGTATTGATTGAATCTATTTCGCCATTTTTGGGGTACTAATCTAGACCATCTAATCTGAGATATATCATATTGATAATGATTCCTTAACCAATTTGTCCATTGATTTATTTTTATTCCAGAATTATGACGATTCTTATGTTTTAATTGAGAATGAAAAAGTTCTTGTGTTCCAACAAAATAACCCTTTATTTCATTTTTAATAAAAGGGGCTGCTCCATTATATTGAAAGACAGATTTTAACTTATAAAAATCGAAATTAATAAATTCGGTTTGTGAGAGTTTGTAAAATACATAAGCTTGTGAAAAGTAGGATAAGTCACAAAAAGTATTTGAGTTCTTATTACTAATATTCGTATTATAAAGTGCCCTTTTTATATTTGAAATAAAGTGAATTAAACTTTGATTTGGTTTATCAATTTTTTCTTGATTTGTTTCATTATTGGTAATGTATTTATTTAAAATTTGTTTTATTGATTCAACAAATGGCTGTGTATTGATCCTAGGAATATTCATGATCCACAGAAAGATATCTATGTATATCCTTTCAATGAAAATTTTTATAAAATAATGCGATTTGCGTATTAGTCGAGCATTTTTTCTTTTTAATATCGGCCCAATCTTTTTTTTTGATTC